TATTCTGAGAAGTCACAAACAAGCGCTACGACTGAAATAGAGATTGCAAGAGTCAATATTCGCCCGCGAAAACTTTCTTTTTTTTTTACTTGGTAAACTTGGATAAAGGACAAAAGAAAATAAAGATTTAATAGAACGTTAGAAAAAACGATTATTTATCAAATTTTTTATAAAAATGTTCGAATATCTATTTAATTGAAATTCAATTTTGAATCCTTTTATTCGCAAGGAGCTGGATGAGAAGAAACTCTCATGTCCAGTTCTGTAGTAGAGATGGAATTCCGAAACAACCATCAACTATAACCCCAAAAGAACTAGATTCCGTAAACAACATAGAGGAAGAATGAAGGGAATATCTTATCGAGGTAATCATATTTGTTTCGGTAAATATGCTCTTCAGGCACTTGAACCTGCTTGGATCACATCTAGACAAATCGAAGCGGGGCGACGAGCAATGACACGAAATGCACGCCGTGGTGGAAAAATATGGGTCCGTATATTTCCAGACAAACCAGTTACAGTAAGACCTGCTGAAACACGTATGGGTTCGGGGAAAGGATCCCCTGAATACTGGGTAGCTGTTGTTAAACCGGGGCGAATACTATATGAAATGGGTGGAGTAACCGAAAATATAGCTAGAAGGGCTATTTTAATAGCAGCATCCAAAATGCCTATACGAACTCAATTTATTATTTCGGGATAAAAATGTAGAACCGACATAAATGAATCTTGGGGATGAAACCGCAGGTTTCTTTTTTTGGACAAACAATATTTCTTTTATTTTCTTCATCCTTTGCATTGAAAGAATAGACTCAAAAATTCATATGATTCAACCTCAGACCCATTTAAATGTAGCGGATAACAGCGGGGCTCGAGAATTGATGTGTATTCGAATCATAGGAGCTAGTAATCGTCGATATGCTCATATTGGTGACGTTATTGTTGCTGTGATCAAAGAAGCAGTACCCAATATGCCCCTAGAAAAATCAGAAGTAGTCAGAGCTGTAATTGTTCGTACCTGTAAAGAACTTAAACGTGACAGTGGTATGATAATACGATATGATGACAATGCTGCAGTTGTGATTGATCAAGAAGGAAATCCAAAAGGAACTCGAATTTTTGGTGCAATCCCCCGGGAATTGAGACAATTAAATTTTACTAAAATAGTTTCATTAGCTCCCGAGGTATTATAAAATAAGATCGTGATATCTTTGGGGTATTTGAAAGAAATAGATTAAGAACTAGACTAATTCGTGGATTGTGTCTCACGCATATACCTTGAAAAATTCATCTTCATAAACCAATAAAAAAACGAAAAACATGTTGATTATATCCAATTTTTAGGCACCAATAATTTTAGTTCATCATGGGTAGAGACACTATTGCTGAGATAATAACCTCTATACGAAATGCTAATATGGATAGAAAAAGAGTTGTTCGTGTAGCATCTACTAATATTACCGAAAATATTGTTAAAATACTTTTCCGAGAAGGTTTTATCGAAAATGTCCGAAAACATCGAGAAAAAAACAAATATTTTTTGGTTTTAACCCTGCGACATAGAAGGAATAGGAGCAGACCCTATAGAAATTTTTTAAATTTAAAACGGATCAGTCGACCCGGTCTACGAATCTATTCTAATTCTCAACGAATTCCTAGAATTTTAGGTGGGATGGGGATTATAATTCTTTCTACTTCTCGAGGTATAATGACAGACCGAGAAGCTCGACTAGAAGGAATCGGCGGAGAAATTTTGTGTTATATATGGTAATCCTTTTAATATCCAAATGGGATCCGAAAACTCTCCCTATTTGTAAAAAAAAAAAGAAAGGGATCAGTTGTCTAATATCCTTTCTTCTCCATTAATTGATACTTCAAGGGGGCTTTGCCTGGAATGAAAGAACAAAAATGGATTCATGAAGGTTTAATCACTGAATCGCTTCCCAATGGCATGTTCCGAGTTCGGTTAGATAATGAAGATCTGATTCTAGGTTATGTTTCAGGAAAGATCCGGCGTAGTTTTATACGGATATTGCCAGGAGATAAAGTCAAAATTGAAGTAAGTCGTTATGATTCAACCAGAGGACGTATAATTTATCGACTCCGAAACAAGGATTCGAAAGATTAGGTGGTTTTTCGATTCGAGATGAAAAATTTCAAGAAACTTATTTTTCTACCAAGAAATAGATTCAGAATTAAGATAAGGAATGACAAATATGAAAATCAGAACTTCCGTTCGTAAAATTTGTGAAAAATGTCGACTAATTCGTAGGCGGGGGCGCATTATAGTAATTTGTTCCAACCCGAGACATAAACAAAGACAAGGATAATGAGACTCGCTCAGGGGCTCAATATACAACTAAAGAATCTGTTTTGACATGAAATGGATATATCCATATATTTCTGACTCATATTTATGAGATGATACAATATGGCAAAAGTTATACTGAGAACCGGTTCACGTAGGAATGTACGTATTGGTTCACGTAAGAGTGCACGT